GTTCTAATGATCTCGATGTAACTCAAAAATACAGGCATTTGTGGGTTCAATGCGAAAATTGTTATGGATTAAATTATAAGAAATTTCTTAAGTCAAAAATGCATATTTGTGAACAATGCGGATATCATTTGAAAATGAGTAGTTCAGATAGAATCGAACTTTCGGTTGATCCAGGTACTTGGGATCCGATGGATGACGACATGGTCTCTGTGGATCCCATTGAATTTCATTCAGAAGAGGAACCTTATCAAAATCGTATTGATTCTTATCAAAGAAAGACAGGATTAACGGAGGCTGTTCAAACAGGTACAGGGCAACTAAACGGGATTCCCATCGCAATTGGGGTTATGGATTTTCAGTTTATGGGGGGTAGTATGGGATCCGTAGTAGGCGAGAAAATCACCCGTTTGATCGAATATGCTGCCAATAAATTTTTACCTCTTGTTCTGGTGTGTGCTTCCGGAGGAGCACGCATGCAAGAAGGAAGTTTGAGCTTGATGCAAATGGCTAAAATATCTTCCGCTTTATATGATTATCAATCAAATAAAAAGTTATTCTATGTATCAATTCTTACATCTCCTACTACTGGTGGAGTGACAGCTAGTTTTGGTATGTTGGGGGATATCATTATTGCTGAACCTAATGCCTATATTGCATTTGCGGGTAAAAGAGTAATTGAACAAACATTAAAGAAGACAGTACCTGAAGGTTCACAAGGGGCTGAATATTTATTCCATAAGGGCTTATTCGATCCAATCGTACCACGTAATCTTTTAAAAGGCGTTCTGAGTGAGTTATTTCAGCTCCACACCTTTTTACCTTTGAATCAAAATTAACTCAAGTAGAGTTCTTACGTTAAAGTTTTTTTGTGGCGAATAAGAAGAATTGATTTTTTTGTGGCGAATAAAAGAATTGATTTTTCTTTGATGACATAAGATTTTATTGTAGAAAGAATCATGCGAATAATTATTTTTTTTTACCGATATTACGGATTAGTAATCAGTAAACCTCTCTCAACAAAACAACATAAAAAGAGAATTCTTCCTTAGAATTAGGAGGCAAGAAGGCAAATAAAACGAATTTCATGTTCCCCTCTTGCGTATGTATATATAATTCAAATAGAGAAAATATAGAATCTTGCACCTTTCTATATCTCCCAACAAGTCCCATTTTCCCTAAGAATCCCTGCGGTTGGATCGGATTCTAACGAATCGTTTGGGAATTTGTAAGAAACTCTTTTTGATTAAGAAACTCTTTTTGATTTTTTGATTAATTAAAAAAGAAATTAGAAGCTAAGAACAACCGAAGAAGAAAAATAAAATAAGTAAGAATAATAAATAATAAAGAAAATAGATTATCATACAGATATTTCATGGAGAAAGATGCGTTTATTTAGTTCTATATTCCTTGCACTTAGTATAGATACTCATTTAGTATACTTATATACGAATTTGAATATGAATTCTAATTATTATAGAATATCTTTATACCAATAACAGGTACAAATATTAAATCGAGGTACCCTTTCTATGACAATTCTCAACAACTTTCCCTCTATTTTTGTGCCTTTAGTGGGCCTAGTATTTCCGGCAATTGCAATGGCTTCTTTATTTCTTCATGTTCAAAAAAATAAGATTTTTTAAATCCGATGGGGCCAAATGTCATCTAGGGTGGCTTTCTCCAAACAGAAACGAAAGAGCTTTTATGCATGCGTAAACATGATATATAGGTAAATGAATTCTAGCTATTTTCAACAATAGGCGAGATCCGAGCTCATGTCTGCGATGAAAGTCAATGTATCTATATATATGTAGCTATCTATAGGGAATCATATGAACGGGATGCTCTTATTTTATTATATCTAACCAATTCGATAAATTACTGCTAAAAGTTCACATCAGAATAGTACTAGTTGATGAGAGTTACTTCGGAAACAAAAAAAAAAGAAAGTCAAATTGATTTTGGTTATTCCCTCAATTCCAATAAAATGCAGCTGGATCTAGTATGTATGAGTTGGCGATCAGAATATATATGGATAGAATTTCTAGCAGGATCTCGCAAAACAAGTAATTTCTGCTGGGCCTTTATCCTTTTTTTAGGTTCATTAGGATTCTTATTGGTTGGAATTTCTAGTTATCTTGATAGGAATTTGATAGCTTTATTTCCATCTCAGCAAATAAATTTTTTCCCACAAGGGATTGTGATGTCTTTCTATGGGATCGCGGGTCTCTTTATTAGTTCCTATTTGGGGTGCACAATTACATGGAATGTAGGTAGCGGTTATGATCGATTTGATAGAAAAGAAGGAATAGTGTGTATTTTTCGTTGGGGATTCCCTGGAAAAAATCGCCGCATCTTTCTACGATTCCTTATGAAAGATATTCAGTCCATCAGAATAGAAGTTAAAGAGGGTATTTATGCTCGTCGTGTCCTTTATATAGAAATCAGAGGCTTGGGGGCCATTCCCTTGAATCGTACTGACGAGAATTTGACTCCGCGAGAAATTGAGCAAAAGGCTGCGGAATTGGCCTATTTCTTGCGTGTACCAATTGAAGGATTTTGAAAAATGAACTGAAGAATAAATGCTTTCTTAGCAGGAGAAAAAGCCCAAGAATCCTCTTTTTTCTATAGCATAACTTACTTAATTGAAGTTTCTTCAGAACGCCCAGTTGGACCAAAGCAAGGCAAATGTGTACGGAACAGCCATAACATAAAACGAAACTGTTTTTTTGTCTACAAACAAAAAACTTGTTTTTTTTTGCGTATGGAAATCCCCACTCAACTCAATTCAGTAACAAAAGAAGTAAGAAATCAAAATAATAGATTCATCCCATATATCAAAACAGTTCGGAATAAAAAATTTATCTTTTTATTTTCAATATTTGGAATTGATACGTTAGATATGGATAGATCATATCTTGTAAATTATCTCTATTTTCTTTTATCCTTTCTTTTGTCTTTCTTATCCTTTCTTTTGTCTTTCTTAATGACCAAAGAATTGGATCTCGTAGAATGAGAACTTTTCTGTCTTTTTTTTCCACTCATTTTTGATCATCACAATATTCTTCAGAAAATTCTCTCAAATATTCCTGGATTATGCTCTGGGGCCGGGGAGCCCGCGAAATTTTTTTTTTTCGAAATATTTGAGATTTTCCTTTTTATTTAATAGAAAGGAAGTTCTTTCATTTCGAAATCCGCATAATATTCATTATTTGAACATTCATCGAAAGGGGGAATTGCTTCGAATATTTGATCAATTGAGATATCTGGAAACAATATTTTTTGATTATTTGTTCATTCGAATTCGAAGTGGATTCTTCTTCTATTTCGGTATTTTTTCTACACTAGATTCAAGGACTAACCGCTGAATCACAACTAAAAAACAGAGACTAGCTTCATAGGCGCGATACCTTGTAATAGAACTCATGCTTGATAGAAACATTAGATCGCATCGAATCTACGAATGAGGTGGGTTCATTAACAATTCACAGATGAAAAAATGACAAAAAAGAACGTATCCATTCCCCTTCGATATCTTTCATCTATAGTATTTTTAGTCTTTTTGCCCTGGTGGATCTCTCTCTCATTTAATAAAAGTCTGAAATCATGGGTTACTAATTGGTGGAATACTAGGCAATCCGAAACTTTTTTGAATGATATTCAAGAAAAGAGTATTCTAGAAAAATTCATAGAATTAGAGGAATTATTCCTCTTGGACGAAACGATAAAGGAATTTCCGGAAAGACATCTCGAAAAGCTTTGTATAGGGCTTCAGAAAGAAACAATCCAATTGATCAAAATGCACGATGAAGATCATATCCATACGATTTTGCACTTCTCGACAAATACAATCGGTTTCGTTATTGTAAGTGGTTATTCTATTCTGGGTAATGAAGAACTTGTTATTCTTAACTCTTGGGTTCAAGAATTCCTATATAATTTAAGCGACACAATAAAAGCCTTTTCGATTCTTTTAGTAACTGATTTATGTATCGGATTCCATTCGCCCCACGGTTGGGAACTAATGATTGGCTATGTCTACAACGATTTTGGATTTGCTCATAATGATCAAATCATATCTGGTCTTGTTTCCACTTTTCCAGTCATTCTAGATACAATTTTTAAATATTGGATTTTCCGTTATTTAAATCGTGTATCTCCGTCACTTGTAGTGATTTATCATTCAATGAATGACTGAAAAACGATTCACTAATCCAATTATAATCAATCTTTCTGACTACTTTGTACATAAGCAAAGCATTCAAAGTCGTACTTACCTTACTTTTTCTACCCATCGAGGGGATTCCTCCCAGATTCCAGTAATCCTATATTCCAGTAAATAGCAGAATCGCGGATAGGGAACTATATTAGCGACCTACCTAATTTTATTGTAGAAATTTTCGGGATCAACGATTGAACCATGCAAATTAGAAATACCTTTTCTTCGCTAAAGGAAGAGATTACTCGATTCATTTCCGTATCGCTCATGATATATATAATAACTCGGGCATCCATTTCAAATGCATATCCCATTTTTGCGCAGCAGGGTTTTGAAAATCCACGAGAAGCAACTGGTCGTATTGTATGCGCCAATTGCCATTTAGCTAATAAGCCCGTGGATATTGAGGTTCCACAGGCGGTACTTCCTGATACTGTATTTGAAGCAGTTGTTAGAATTCCTTATGATATGCAGCTGAAACAAGTTCTTGCTAATGGTAAAAGGGGGGCTTTGAATGTGGGGGCCGTTCTTATTTTACCAGAGGGGTTTGAATTAGCCCCCCCCGATCGTATTTCGCCCGAGATGAAAGAAAAGATGGGTAAACTGTCTTTTCAGACCTACCGACCCACTAAAAAAAATATTCTTGTGATAGGGCCTGCTCCTGGTCAGAAATATAGTGAAATCACTTTTCCTATTCTTTCCCCGGACCCAGCGACTAATAAAGATGTTCACTTCTTAAAATATCCAATATACGTAGGTGGGAACAGGGGAAGGGGTCAGA